ATTTCCAGGATTGTATTTCATATTCGAATGAACCTCGTAATCGTAAGAAAGTAGGTTTTTTAGCTATGGACCTAGCAAAAGAAAAATCGAGATAGGTTCCTATAGTATTGGATTCCCCCCCTCACAATCGGACGTGAAGGTTTCCTCTCATCCGGCTCAAGTAGTTACACCAAATAAAGAAAGGAGTTCTTCTTCTTTTTAAACTTTGTTCGAGAAAACCCTACAAAAAGCTACTCTTTACTCAAGTTCCCAGTAAGGACCAGCCTTTCATTGATTCATTCTTATCTTATTTTCTTTTTGATTTTCACTCTAACCTTTTTACTTTCTTTTATGTTTATTTATGTTTACGAAAAAAAGGAAATGTGAAATTCTTGAGTAGTCTACTTCCCCTCAAATGATGAATCCCCTGAAAGGAATATTTTGGGACTCGTAAAGGATTTATTTGTCTATATATTGTATTGTTCCATTCGATCTTTTTTAGGTCTCTACTCACCTCGATGGTTATGTGCCATGATATCCCTTGAAGCATATATGCGATAGATAGGCTCCTGTAACCATGCCATATTCGCTTGCGCTTGCCTGAACAGAATTTCTTTCTCAAAGAAATGGAATGTATAATTCCACAAAAAATCTTTTTTCACGAGGTATAACTAACTATTCCTATATTATCTGTTACGGAATCGACCATGGATCAATTCCCCTTTTCTTCCATTTTGAAGTCTTGAATGCACCCATAATTCTGAGCTTCATGTTCCTCCTCCCAAGATACATGTCAGAGCCGGGGGCATCCCAATCAGATTAAATGGGATGACAGTTTCTCAGTTCAAATCTGTCAAATGAAATTTTCGATCAAATCACACATCGCAATATACTAGGCCCTCTAATTCCCTAAGGGGCTTATCTAAAAGATTCGCAATATAACTAGGAAGACGTTTCAAATACCACACATGAGTCACTGGACATGTCAGTTTGATGTATCCCATTTGGTACCTTCGTATCCGAGAATCAACAAATTCCACCCCGCATTCTTCACAAGATTTCGGGTCTTCTTTTTCAGCCCCAATCCCTCGGTAATTTCCACAAGCACAAATCCCACTTTTTATGGGTCCAGAAATTCTTTCACAAAACAATCCATCTTTCTCCGGTTTATTAGTTTTATAATGAAAAGTATAGGGTTTTGTCACCTCTCCAACTATCTCTCCATTGGGTAGAATTCTTTTTGCCCAAGCCTTGATTTGTTGAGGGGAAACTGGTCCAATTCGAAGTTGTTGATGTTTATACTGGTCGATCATAGAATAGAAATTCTGATTCACTGAGATCAAGCTTCCTTCCTATTCATCTGGAAGTTCTTTTCAGATACAAGGAAATGATTCAGTTCCAGGGACAAAGATCGTAGTTCTCGAACGAGCAATCGAAAAGATTCTGGAGCACCTTCTGGGTTAGGTACTGTTGCTCCAATAATCGTAGCACCAAGTACTTCTTGACGAGCTCTAATATGATCAGATTTATAAGTAAGCATCTCTTGTAAAATATGAGCAACACCAAATCCCTCTAGAGCCCAAACTTCCATTTCTCCTACTCTTTGTCCCCCTTGTTTGGCCCTCCCTCTAAGGGGTTGTTGTGTAACAAGTGCGTAATGCCCACTGGAACGCCCATGGATTTTATCATCAACTTGATGAATTAATTTTAGGATATAGGACTTTCCTATTAGAACAGGTTGTTCAAAGAGATCTCCTGTTCTTCCATCAAATATTCTGCTTTTTCCCGGATATTCGGGTTCAAATACCCATGGATTCTTTGTTTGCTTACTGGCTTCATATAATTCAGAAAACACTAGTTTTCTTGAGGCCTCTTGCTCATATCTCTCATCAAAGGGTCCTATTCTATAATGTTTCTTTAGCAGATCCCCCGCTAACCCGAGCGAACATTCAAATATCTGTCCCACATTCATTCGTGAGGGGACTCCTAATGGGTTGAATACCATATCCACGGGCGTTCCATCTTGCAAATAGGGCATATCTTGTCTAGACAAAATCTTAGAAATTATACCCTTATTCCCATGCCTTCCAGCTACTTTATCACCTACTTTTATTTCACGTTTCTGTGAAATATATACACGAATCCTTTCTGGATTAAAATTGGAAACCCCCTTTCTATGGATCCATCTCACATCAATAACTCGACCCCTTCCCCCTATAGGTAGTCTTAGAGAAGTTTCTTTTGAAGTGGATACCTGAATGCCAAGTATAGCTCGTAATAATCTATCCTCCGGGGCATATGACGATTCGCTCGCTGTCTGAGGTGTTAATTTACCTACTAAGATATCACCTGTTTCTATCCAAGATCCCAGCATCACAATCCCATTTCTGTCTAAATTTCGGAGTAAATGAGCCTCTAAATGCGGGATCTCCTTAGTGATTCTTTCAGGACCTTGGCTTGTTACATGAGTCTGAATTTCATATTTCCGGATGTGAAAAGAAGTATAAATATCTTCATAGAC